AGGTTATACGAGAACGAATTCCTTATTTATAAACTATTTTCGATGAGAATTTTTATTTTAATTGAAAAAAAAAAGAGAATCATTTCTTTCAATACTCACTTATTATTAGTTAACAATCCTAATCCTCATATGCTTAATTCTGATAGGAAATAAAATAGTAAAATAATTATTCATCGAATGACTATTCATCTATTGTATTTTCATCAAATAGGGGGCAGGAAGATTCTATGGAAAAATGGTGGTTCAATTCGATGTTGTCTAACGAGAAGTTAAAGTTAGAACATAGGTATGGTTTAAGTAAATCAATGGGAAGTCTTGATGCTATTGGCCATACCAGTGGAAATGATGAACCCCTTCTAAATGATATGGAGAAAAATTGGAGTGATAGTGTTAGTTATAGTTTCAGTAATGTTGATTATTTATTTGGTATCAGGGATATTTGGAGTTTGATCTCTGATGACACTTTTTTAGTTAGGGATAGTAATGGTGACAGTTATTCCGTATATTTTGATATTGAAAATCATAGTTTTGAGATTGACAATGATAGTTCTTTTCTGAGTGAATTAGAAGGTTTTTTTTCTAGTTTTTTGAATAGGGGGTCTAAGAGAAACAATCACTACTATTATCATTACATGTATGATACTCAATCTAGTTGGACTAATCACATTAATAGTTGCATTAATAGTTATCTTCGTTTTGAAGTCAGTATTAATAGTTCCATTTCAGGTGGTACTGACAATTACAGTGACAGTTACATTTATAATTTCATTTGTACTGAAAATGTAAGTGGTAGTGAAAGTGGAAGTTTTAGTATAAGAACTCGTAATAATGGCAGTGATTTCAATATAAGAGGAAGATCTAATGATTTCGATATAAATAAAAAATACAGACATTTATGGGTTCAATGCGAAAATTGTTATGTATTAAATTATAAAAAACTTCTTAGGTCAAAAATGAATGTTTGTGAACAGTGTGGATATTATTTGAAAATGAGTAGTTCAGATAGAATCGAACTTTCGATTGATTCGGGCACTTGGGATCCTATGGATGAAGATATGGTTTCTATGGACCCCATTCAATTTCATTCAGAAGAGGAACCTTATAAAGATCGTATCAATTCTTATCAAAGAAAGACAGGTTTAACTGAAGCTGTTCAAACAGGCATAGGTCAACTAAACGGTATTCCCGCAGCAATTGGGGTTATGGATTTTAAGTTCATGGGAGGTAGTATGGGATCTGTAGTAGGTGAGAAAATCACTCGTTTGATTGAGTATGCTACTAATCGATCTCTACCTGTCATTATTGTGTGTGCTTCTGGAGGAGCACGCATGCAAGAAGGAAGTTTGAGCTTGATGCAAATGGCTAAAATATCTTCTGCTTCATATAATTACCAATCCACTAAAAAGTTATTCTATGTACCAGTCCTTACATCTCCTACAACCGGTGGAGTAACAGCCAGTTTTGGTATGTTGGGAGATATCATTATTGCTGAACCTAATGCGTACATTGCATTTGCGGGTAAAAGAGTAATTGAACAAACATTGAATAGGACAGTACCCGATGGTTCACAAGCGGCTGACTATTTATTCCATAAAGGCTTATTTGACCCAATCGTACCACGTAATCCTTTAAAAGGTGTTCTAAGTGAGTTATTTCAGCTCCATGGTTTCTTTCCCTTGAATCAAAATTCAAAAAATTAAAGTATAGCACTAGATTCAGTTATTTTGTTTGTAGCGAACAAGTATTTAGTTCATCATAATAAAAAAAAAAAAAAAGAAATATCAAATATGGAAATGAAATAAAATAATTTCTACATCTATCGCATTTTTACTATGAATCCCTGTTTGTTGGATCCTATTATTTAGAGTCGCGAATTCATAATGAACTTCATTTTCATAAGAAAACTCCTTTAAAATAAAAAACTCCTTATTAGATTAGAAAGAAAGATAGAAAGAACATAAGGATGGGAGAAGAAGAATAATAAAATTTGTAAAAGAAGATTACCCTATTTATATTCGTGTAGAAAGATGAATAGGTACACTTAATTTAGTTCTACATTTTTGCACTTATTATCTATCCTTTTTTTTCTTTAAATTTAATATTTTAATATTATTTTTATATTTCAAATTTCTATTTTAATATAAATATATTATTTAGAAATTATATATTTATATATACTTAATTGTTTATATATACTTAGTAGTATAATATTATATAAAATACAATAGTCAATATTACCTAATATTACTTATAATAGATATACTTATCATATCATAAGATATCTTTCTAATAGATACAAATATATAGATACAAATATTAAATCGAGGCACCCATTCTATGACAGATCTCAACTTACCCTCTATTTTTGTGCCTTTAGTGGGCCTAGTATTTCCGGCAATTGCAATGGCTTCTTTATCTCTTCATGTCCAAAAAAATAAGATTGTCTAGATCCAATGGGACCAAATCCTATCAATTTATTTCAACACTGTATCATAATACAGATATTTTTTTAGTGCAATATGGTACGATATGTGGCTCTTTCCACACACAAATGAAAGAACTGTTATGTATGCGGATACATGCTATCTGCATAAATGCATGTATATATATATAGCTGGTTAAAAATGGATCAGTAAATATTTTTAAAGGTCAATGTATCTAACCAATTACTCCACATCAGAATAGTGCTAGTTGATGAAAGTTACTTCGGGATCAAGAAAGGTAAAGTCAAATTTGGGTTATTCTCTCAATTCCAATCGAATGCAACTGGATCTAGTATAGTATGAATTGGCGATCAGAACATATATGGATAGAACTTATAAGGGGGTCTCGAAAAACAAGTAATTTTTGCTGGGCCTGTATCCTTTTTTTAGGTTCACTAGGATTCTTAGCGGTTGGAACTTCCAGTTATCTTGGTAGGAATCTGATATCCATATTTCCATCTCAGCAAATTCTTTTTTTTCCACAAGGAATCGTGATGTCTTTTTATGGGATCGCAGGTCTGTTCGTTAGCTCCTATTTGTGGTGCACAATTTTGTGGAATGTAGGTAGTGGTTATGACCAATTCGATAGAAAAGAAGGAATTGTGTGCATTTTTCGTTGGGGATTTCCTGGAATAAATCGTCGCATCTTCCTTCGCTTCCTTATGAGAGATATCCAATCAATCAGAATTGAGGTTAAAGAGGGTCTTTATCCTCGTCGTGTCCTTTATATGGAAATCAGAGGTCAAGGGGCCATTCCCTTGACTCGTACTGATGAGAATTTTACTCCACGAGAAATTGAACAAAAAGCTGCCGAATTGGCCTATTTCTTGGGCGTACCAATTGAAGTATTTTGAAATGAATTGAACACAATAAAGAATAAATGTTTTCTCGGCATGGGGGAAGGAACTTGCTAATTCCTTTTTTAATACAATTGAAGTCTTTTTGGAATGTTCATTTGAACAAAACATGTTAGATTATTCTATTTCCTCCTTCCTTTGTCGTGGCGACTCCCATAGAATAAACCAAAAAAGCAGGAGGGCGTATATGGAATAACTATAATAAACTATACTATAATAAAGAAGAAAATTAAGAAAAGAAGAAATTTTTGTATACCATTTGTATACCAAAAGTATTTCGTATGCGTATGGATCCCAACTCAATTCTTTTCTACTAGAAAATTTCTACTAGAAAAAAGACTAATCTAAGGCTAATATAATAAGTAAGGATTCATCAAATATATCCAAGATTTATTTCGTAATACGGAATTCATCTCATCTTTTTAGGCCCAAAATTTTGATGGTACCTTTTTTCCTTGGTTGTGGCTAGGCGGTGAAACATTTCGAAATAATTAACTGAGGGGGGTTTTCGTTTCTAAATCCGATTCGTTATTTTAAGTGGGTTTTCGAGTATTCATAGAAAGGAACAAATGAAGATGAAATTGCTTCGAATTTGCCCATTCGAATTTGCCCAATTGAGATATCTAGGAATAATATTGATTTTGCATTTTTATCCGAAAAGGGCGAACCCTTATCCCATTTCTATATTCCTTCTAGATCCAAGAACTAAATTCAATTTTGACACAAAAATTGGAATGAATAGACCCATAGGTTCAATACCTTGTTATAGAACTCGTGCTTCAGAGAAATATCATATAGAGTCAACGAATGAAGCAGGTTCATTAACGATTCAATTCACAGATAAAAAATGAAAAAAAAGAAAGCATTGCCTTCTTTCCCATATCTTGTATCTATAGTATTTTTGCCCTGGTGGGTCTCTCTCCCATTTAATAAATGTCTGGAACTTTGGGTTACAAATTGGTGGAATACCGGGCAATCCAAAACTCTCTTGAATATCATTCAAGAGAAAAACGTTCTAGAAAGATTCATAGAATTAGAAGAACTCTTTCTGTTGGACGAAATGATAAAGGAGTACCCGGAGACACATATACAAAAACTTCGTATAGGAATACACAAGGAAACGATACAATTGGTCAAAACACACAATGAATATCATCTCCATATCATTTTGCATTTCTCGACAAATATAATCTCTTTCGCTATTCTAAGTGGTTATTTTATTTTGGGTAATGAGGAACTTGTCATTCTTAATTCTTGGGTTCAGGAATTCCTCTATAACTTAAGTGACACAATAAAAGCTTTTTCGATTCTTTTAGTTACTGATTTATGGATTGGATTTCACTCGACTCATGGTTGGGAACTAATAATTGGTTCGTTCTACAACGATTTTGGATTGGCTCATAACGATCAAATTATATCTGGTCTTGTTTCCACCTTTCCAGTTATTCTAGATACAATTGTGAAATATTGGATTTTCCATTATTTAAATCGTGTATCTCCTTCGCTTGTAGTCATTTATCATTCAATGAATGAATGAAGAACTCATTTGATCTCCTGATATCAATCAAATAAATCAGAATCTTTCTTCCTTTATAAAGAAACCATTTTGAATCTTACTTAATTCTTTATATTTTATTTCTACCAGTTCAAGGTATTCGTC